TAAAATAACAGATGCCAAGAAGAATAAAAGTCCTTGAACACGTAATGGGTCTTGAAGTACTATTTCTGCATCTCCCTGACCAAATCCGCCTACATTAGGATTACTCGTTAATGATTGATCCAATTTGACCGATTCACCCTCTGAAACAAGAAGTTCTGGTCCTGGGGGAATAATATTAACCACTTGTCGCCCATCCGCATTTGTTATGTTTATTTCATATCCGCCCTTTTCTTTTCGGATTATTTTGCTTACTATGCCTGCTGTTGTAGCATTATAAACCGTATTGTTACTCCTGCTCCCGTCGGGATAAATCTGACCCCTTCCCCTGTTCCCACCTATGTAGATAGGATATTTTAAGAAGTGAACATCTTTCTTATTAGTCGGATCAGGGGCAAGGATAGGAAAGACTATTTCGGTATATTTCTGGCCGGGAACGGGTCCTACCACAAGAATATTTTTTTTATTAGGGCGATAGCTCTGAAAAGACAAATTGCCTATCTTTTCTTTCATCTCAGGAGAAATACGATCAGTAGGGGCTAATTCAAAACCCTCCGGTAAAATAAGAACAGCCCCCACATTCAAACCCCCTTTTTTACCATTAGCAAGAACCTGTTTCAGTTGTATATCATAAGGAATTCGAACAACTGCTTCAAATACAGTATCCGGAAGCACCGCTTGCGGAACCTCAATATCCACGGGCTTATTAGCTAAATGACAATTGGCACATACAATACGCCCCGTCGCTTCTCGTGGATTTTCATAACCTTGCTGTGCAAAAACGGGATATGCTTTTGAAATATCCGGGTGGATTATGATATATATTAGAAGCGATACGGAAATAGAACGAGCAATCTGTTCCTTTATCCAAGAAAGGGTGTTTCTATTTTCCATGGTCCAAGAGTTGATCCAAAAATTTCTACAATTACAATAAGGGGGGTAAGTTACTAGTATAGTTCCTTATCCACGATTCTGTTAGTTACTTAACTAATTTTACTGGAATGATATTTTCCTGGAGAATAATATAAATATCAGATGAATCCCGAAGATGGTTAAAAATAGAAAAAGTAAGTATGATTTTCAATACTTTGTTTATGTACAACTACAAAATAATAAGAGCTCTAATTTTAATTTTATTAGATTAGATTAATATCAGTGGATTTTTTTATCAGTCATTCATTGAATGATAAATAACTACAAGTGACGGAGATACTCGATTTAAATAACGAAAAACAAAATATTTAAAAGCTGTATCAAGAATGACTGGAAAGGTGGAAACAAGACCAGATAGAATTTGATCGTTATGAACAAATTCAAAATCTTTGTAGACAGAACTAATCATTAATTCCCAACCATGGGGTGAATGAAATCCGATACATAAGTCCGTTAACAATAGAATAGAAAAAGCTTTGATTGTATCGCTTAAGTTATATAGGAATTTCTGGAACCACGAGTTAAGAATAGCAAGTTCTTCATTACCAATGATAGAATACCCGCTTAGAATAATAAAACATATTATATTTGTCGATAAATTCGAAATCGTCTGAATACGACCCTCATTGTGTATTTTAATTAGTTGGATCGTTTCTTGTTGGATTCCTATACGAAACTTGTGTAGACCTATTTCGGAGTATTCTTCGATCAATTCGTCGAAGACGAACAGTTCCTCCAATTCGATGAATTTTTCTAGAATACTCTTTTCTTGAATCTCATTCAAATAAATTTCGGATTGACCGGTATGACACCAATTAGTAATCCAATATTCCAGACTTTTTTTAAGTGAGAGAGAAAGCCACCAGGACAAAAATACTATAGATGCAAGATATACCAGAGGTGGAAATACTTTCCTTTTTGCCATTTTTTCCTCTGTGAATTGTTAATCAACCAACCACATTCGTCCACTTTATATGATTAAATATTTCTCTCACTTTTTGAGTTGTCTATTCTATACAAGGTATTGAACCTATGAATCTTTTTTATTTTGTTTAGTATTTTTTGGTTAGTCTTTGAATCTAGAAAGAGTCGAGAAATTGACTTTGTGTTGGTCATCAAGTAACAAAAACAAAAAAAAAATGATAAAAACTAAGAGTTTTGTTTTCAGTTATATTATAGAAGAGGGGGATTCGTGTATTTTTATCTCTTGATAAAGTAGGAATCTACTAGTTATCAAAATACTTCAATTGGTACACGCAAGAAATAGGCCAATTCGGTAGCTTTTTGTTCAATTTCTTTTGGAGTCAAATTATCATCAATACGCGTTAAGGGAATGGCCCCCCGCCCTCGGATGTCTATATAAAGAACACGACGAACATAAATACTCTCTTTTACTTCTATTCTAATGGACTGAATATCTTTTATAAAGAATCGACGTAATATGCGACGATTCTTTCCAGGGAATCCCCAACGAAAAATACACATTACGCCTTCCTTTCTATCGAATCGATCATAACCACTACCTACATTCCAAAAAATTGTGCACCACAAATAGGAACTAATAAAGAGACCGGCGAGTCCATAGAAAGACATCACAACCCCTTGCGAAAAAAAAACGATTGGATGAGAAGGAAAAAAGGATATCCAATTTCGTCCAAGGTAACTGGATGTTCCAACCAATAAGAATCCCAATGAACCTAAAAAAAGGATAAAGGCCCAGCAGAAATTACTTACTTTTCTAGACCCTGCGATAAGTTCTATCCATATATGTTCTGATCGCCAACTCATACTTGATTCGATTGTATTTTATTTGAATTGAGAGACTACCTCAAATTATTTTGACTTTACTTTTTTATTTATGAAATAACTCTCATCAACTAGCACTAGTTTGATATGAACCTTCGGAATAAGTCATCTAAATACACGACTCGTCCATTGACTATATATCTTGTCTATCTTGTGTCAGCGGATCTGGGGCCTGTGCTTTTTTATGTTTATGTTTGCTCAGCGAAAATCCCATATTATATCATATTTCAATAAATGGATATCTATTTTATGATACAAATGAAAGTTTTGAAACAATTTGAGGGTATAGATATAGGGTTACCTCAAATCTAAAGAATCTTATTTCTTTGAACATGAAAAAATAAAGAAGCCATTGCAATTGCCGGAAATACTAGGCCTACTAAAGGCACAAAAATAGAGGGAAAGCTAAAAGTTGTCATAGAATGGGTACCTCGATTTATTGTTTGTACCTGTTATGTTATTATTATATTATTATTTCAAAATTGAATATATCTTATAATAATTCGAATTTTGAAAATTAGAAAAGAATGAAAATAATTAATTCAAACGAAGCTCATTATTATATTATGAATATGTGCTTATTTAATGCTCAATTTCAATTATTAAAATTATCCATTGAAGTATCTATATCTAAACATTTAAGTGAGTATCTAGAATAAGAGCAAGAAATGTAGAATTAAGTATTTGTCTTTTCATCTTGTCCTCAAATTTTAATTTACTAAAAAAAAAAGACAAATTTCTTACAGATTATCGAACAATTCATTTGTGACGAAAGAAAATTCTCCTTTTTTATTTTATTCTGACAAACTAACTACCCATTTGCTACAAATGCTACAAACAATTGAGCTTAGTACTTTATTTTATTTCGTCTCTATTCCATTTTGATTCAAAGGAAAGAAAGCATGGAATTTAAATAACTCACCCAAAACGCTTTTTAAAAGATTACGTGATACAATTAGGTCAAATAAGCCCTTCTCAAATAAATATTCAGCCGATTGCGAACCCTCGGGTACTGTTTTATTCAATGTTTGTTCAATTACCCTTTTACCCGCAAATGCAATGTAGGCGTCGGGTTCAGCAATAATGATATCACCCAACATACCAAAACTAGCTGTCACTCCACCAGTAGTAGGCGATGTAAGGATTGATACATAAAACAACTTTTTATTTGATTGATAATCATATAAAGCAGACGATATTTTAGCCATTTGCATCAAGCTCAAGCTTCCCTCTTGCATGCGCGCCCCCCCGGAAGCACACACTATAACAAGAGGTAACAATTGATTCGTAGCATACTCAATCAAACGGGTGATTTTTTCCCCAACTGCGGATCCCATACTACCCCCCATAAATCGAAAATCCATAACCCCAACTGCTACGGAAATGCCATTTATGTAGCCTATGCCTGTTTGAATAGCCTCAGTTAATCCTGTATCTATTTGATAAGAATCAATACGATCCTTATAAGGTTCTTCCTCCGAATGAAATTCAATGGGATCCAGAGAAACCATGTCTTCATCCATAGGATCCCAGGTACCAGGATCAATCAAAAGTTCAATTCTATCTGAACTACTCATTTTCAAATGATATCCACAATGTTCACAAATATTCATTTTTGATTTCAAAAATTTCTTATAATTTAATCCATAACAACTTTCGCATTGAACCCACAAATGCCTATATTTTTGAGTTACATCGAGATCATTAGAACTTTCTCCTATAGTTAAATCACTGCCCTTTGTGCAGGTTTGTATATTAAAAACTGCTTTTTCACTATTATTTCTACTTTCACTGCAAATGGCCCTATAAATGTAACTCTCTGTCGAAGTATGGATACAGATTTGAGACTGAAGATAACTGCCAATGCAATTATAAATATGATTATTCCAACTATATTGAATATCAGACATATAACTAGAATTCTGATAACTATAAAAAGAACTAGAAAGTTCACTCAGAAAAGAATTATTGTTGTCAATTTCAAAAATTTTATTTTCAATATCAAAATATATTGAATAATTGTCTCCATTACTATCATTAACTAAAAAGGTGTCATCGGAGATGCAATTCCGAATATCTTTTTCGTCTAATAAAAAATCAACATTACTATAAGGAGAATCATCATGGCCTCCCCAACTCTCAATATTTTTTGATGTACCCTTTCGATGTGAATCTTCACTTTTACTGGTATTTTCACTAGGACCGGGATTGTTCATTGATTTATTTAGCCCACACTTGGGTCCTAACTCTTTCTTACGCAACAT